AAGGCAAACCCATGGAAATACCTCTTTATCAAAGAAAAATAGACACTATGTAACTTTATTGCATTAGAAAAAACTATGCTATTGATATTCTCTTTTCAGTGGATTATCTCGAAGCAAGGGTTAATGTTAATATTTGTATTTGTTCTATTCTGTTGGTACTAATGGAACAATTCTGTTCGTAGGAACAAAGATAAACAGATCTATTCTATACCCAATAAGTACCAATACGCAATGGGGGTTGATCCCATTTTCTATGAGTGAATGCACCCATACTTGTTCATCATTCGAAGGCCCTATTCGTAAAAATTTTCCTTTATTCATTCTGTCTTCTTTTATGAACTTATCCAATCTAAGGATAAAATATGATGAAGGCCAATATTATGAAGACAATAAACTCATTGTTACGTTTCCATACCAAAGTGAAATAAAGTACTAAATTCTTTTTTCTGTTTTTTTATGCCTATTGGTGTTCCAAAAGTGCCTTTTCGAAATCCTGGAGAGGACGATATATCTTGGATTGACGTATAGTGCGGCTTGTCAGATATATTGGGTCATATGGTATTTTCCCGTTCTCTCCCTCGATCGAGATATCCTCTGTTTCGCCCAAGAAAGATTGATTGAATCATCAACAATTTGGAGCGTGAAGTTCAATTAGATCCATTTTATTTTTGGGGGGATCCAGATTAATATTATCAAATAATTTATGGTTGGCTTAGTTGGATCAATAAAATGAAGTATACAGGCTCCGTTTATAAAAAACCCAATTGGTAATATATGATTACTATATTGTATCATAAATGATTTTATTTATAAATAGAAATAGGAGTGATCTCAAACTGTTAATCAATCGAGTAATAGGATGAATACGTCGAATATTTGGTGAAGACATGAAATAAATAAAAAAAGGAAGTTGTAGTAAAAAGAAGTGGTATTGGGGGCATTTGTCCTATATGTGCAAATCGAAGTCGATCGGATCTTTACCCGGAGTAGAGCATAAACCTAAAAAAATTAAGAAGGCCCATTTAGAAACAAGAAAATGACATCGTGATTTGGATCGGATCTCGATGAGACAATACATCAATGATAAGTTAGTTCGATAAGTTTAATGAATTCTTTTTTTTTTTTTATTTTATATATATTTATATATATTATATGGAAGGGTCAAAACTCATCTTTCTTGAAAAATCGAAGAAAAAGCCCCCTCGTTTTAGAAAGAGCTTGCTATGAAAAAAAAGAGGGCTGGAATCTACACATTGATTCTTTTTCGCGATTTTTTTTAGAACCGTATGCATCAAAAGGTGCATGTACGGTTCCTGAGGGATACAATTTTATCCTAATCAACCGACTTTATCGAGAAAGATTACTTTTTTTAGGCCAAGAGGTTGAGAGCGAGATCTCGAATCAACTTATTGGTCTTATGATATATCTCAGTATAGAGGATGAAAACAAAGATCTGTATTTTTTTATAAATTCTCCTGGCGGATGGGTACTACCCGGAATAGCTATTTATGATACTATGCAATTTGTGCCACCAGAGGTACATACAATATGCCTGGGATTAGCCGCTTCAATGGGATCTTTTATCCTGGTCGGAGGAACAATTACCAAACGTCTAGCATTCCCTCACGCTTGGCGCCAATGAGTTTTTTATTTGATAGAAAAAAGCAGACTATGCCTTCGCCATATGAAATATGAATATTAAGTAATAATAGCATGGCACTTCGAATTCGATATGAGAAAATTCTTTATTGTTTTTTTTTTCAAAACATTAGATTATGTATCGAAAGAGAAGTATGAGATAAAGGGTATTTCCGATTTTATCTTATCTATCGGGGGTCCGTTTCAGCGTCACAAACTTTTTGTTTTCACACCAGAAGGCTCTTAATAATCTTTATGTTATGAAAGGATACGAAAATAAAAAATAATCTTATTTGGTTCTTATTTTATTTGATCAGATCAAAAAGAAACTTTGGGATTGCTGAATCATAGAGGAAATAAATATATAACGTAACGGAGCCATCATAGTATTTTTTAACTTCTCCGAAAGGAAGGGTGGTAATTGGATCATTTACCGATCTGGATCTGACAGATCCTACATTTTTCGATGGCAGGTAAAAGTCAATTCCATTGTAGAGCCGTATGCAATTCGCAAAAGATGCCTGTACGGTTGTTCAATTCTATCTTTTTTTCTTGTTATTCTTTATCTCTTCTCTTCGACTCATCATACGAGATAGAGAAATCATTTATTATGTTATATCATCAGGGTAATGATCCATCAACCGGCTGCCGCTTTTTATGAGGCACAAGCCGGAGAATTTGTCATGGAAGCGGAAGAACTACTGAAACTGCGCGAAATCATCACAAAGGTTTATGTACAAAGAACGGGCAAACCCTTATGGGTTGTATCCGAAGACCTGGAAAGGGATGTTTTTATGTCAGCAACAGAAGCCCAAACTCATGGAATTGTTGATCTTGTAGCGGTTCAATGAAAAAAGAAAGGATTTCGTGCAAATCCGTGATTTGAGATCTTCTTACCGGGTTTCATTTTCATTAAATTAAATAAAATGGGGGTAATTCATAATCATCCGGTTAGGATCGATCTAAACCAGTACATTATGTATATGATTCAGCATGCCAACTATTAAACAACTTATTAGAAACACAAGACAGCCAATCAGAAATGTCACGAAATCCCCCGCTCTTCGGGGGTGTCCTCAGCGCCGAGGAACATGTACTAGGGTGTATGTGCGACTCGTTCAGATCATGGACTGGGACGAAAAACAACTTTTCCAGTATCAATGATCAGTACCAGTGAATAGAATGGAAGAACTCCATTCACTATCTAAACTAAAAAAAAAAAGATCTATCATATTCCCCTATTGTGTATTGTGTATGAAATTTATGGTTTCCGTCGGTGCAAATACAATCACCTAAATTTAAGATAATAAGCAATTCCCCATTGGCAAAAGGGTTATCCATTAAGCGGGGAAAATCAGCAGAAAGATTAGGCTCCCACTCTTGCAAGAACGGACTAACAGGGTCAGCTACTTAGCTAACCTTCATAATTAAATACCGTTACTGTATAGGTAGATCTCATTGTGAAAGACCTATTACTGGATAATTCATGGGTAGAGCCAAAGAGTGTGAACTGTACAAGTTACCAATAAGATTTATTAAATGAAGGAAGGAGCTCCGGTGTATAGAAAGGACCTCACCGTTTAAGAAGTAACCATAGAAACGATGGAACCCACTATTTCTTTATCCATTTAATTTCAAATTGACTACTTTTTTAGTTAATTTACTATGTTTTTGATACCTAGTATCAATACTATTTCTTATTTCGAGGTGAAATGCATAGAAAAAAGAAAAAAAAATCGTGGTCGGGAAGGTTATAGTAGCAAAAGCCATTGGAATTTTTATTTTATACATTGGAAGAATCCGCTTTGTTATTAATAGACCAGGAAAGGGTACAAGGATAACTGAAAGAAAGGAAATCAATTAGTTATTCATCAAAGTTTCATTTATTCAATGACCAGAACTAGACGAGGATATATAGCTCGTAGACGTAGAACAAAAATTCGTTTATTTACATCAAGCTTTCGAGGAGCCCATTCAAGACTTACTCGAACTATTACTCAACAGAAAATCAGAGCTTTGGTTTCGACTCATCGGGATAGAGATCGGCAAAAGAGAGATTTTCGTCGTTTGTGGATCACTCGGATAAATGCAGTAATTCACGAGAATGGGGCATCCTATAGTTATAGTAGATTTATACACGATCTGTACAAGAGGCAGTTACTTCTTAATCGTAAAATACTTGCACAAATAGCTATATCCAATAGGAATTGTCTTTATATGATTTCCAATGAGATCATAAAATAAAGAGATTGTAAAGAATTCACCGGAATGATTTAATGATTTAAATAAATGGAGTTCCCCGGAGAATGAACTCCGGGAAGGTAGATTCTAAATTAGTATGATAAAATATGATAAAGTCGTCAAAATGAAGGAATATGTTCAATAAAAAAAAAAGGATTTCTTCTTCTTCCCCGATTATTTTTGTTTCTTACAACACAACAATCAAATCTCGATTCTTAGATTTTTCGAACAAAACATCAAATCCGCGTTTGAGTTCGAATTGGAATTTCGATTCAATTGAAGAGTAAGCCTATTTAGTTCTGGTTCTAAGACCAGTAGTTCTAGCGGTCGACTCGGTTCTTTCAAATTGTTTCTCATTATTAAGAAAAGGTAACGAAGATAAAATACGAGCTTGTTTTATAGCAATAGTAATTAATCGTTGTTGTTTCAAAGTCAATCTATTCACTCGTCTAGATAATATTTTTCCTTGTTCACTAATAAATCGACTAATTAAACTCATGTTTCTATAATCAATTCGATCCCCCGATTGGATCGGGGGCAAACGCCTACGAAAAGATCGCTTGGATTTAAGAAAAGGTCGCTTGGATTTATCCATGGTTTGTTTATTCCTTATCCCGAAAATCCTATTTCGTTCGGATCAAAAATGAATTAGAATTCAGAAATAGGATTTGGTTTATTTCTATTTAAATATATGTTATATATATTATATAATATTATATACTATATTATTTTACTATATTATTTTTACTGTTCCTTGGAAGGGTGACACACAGGCCCTCGGTTCGATCTATTTTTTTATCTCCCCATGAATCGTATGTTTATAACAATAGGGACAGAATTTTTGCAATTCCAATCGACCGGGCGTATTGTGTCGATTTTTTTCAGTAATATATCTGGAAATGCCTGTTGATTCCTTATTAACACCGCCTCGTACACAATTAGTACATTCCAAAAGAACCCTTATTCGGGCATCTTTACTCTTGGCCATGAACCTCCTTTGTTTTTTTTTTATTCATTCAAGTCTTCTATTTTCGATCCGAAGAAAGTAAGGAAAAAAAATAGAAGTTGCTAACTCAAAATCCAATTATGATATGAAGGATTTCGTTGTAATCAATATCAATAGAGTAATAGTAAATAATAAGTAATACAATGATTTCTAACTATAACTATATTTCTAATCGCAGTACAGTATTTAATTTAAGGATCTTGTATGATACTCTTGCACTAGACCAACATTTACATTTACGTTTTCCCTCTATTCTTAATTTGATTCGAGTCTGAACCCGAGTTTCGCTGAGGTTAAATCCACTTTTATTCTTTCTCTTACTCCTCCCTTATAAAATTCTAAAAAAGAGAAAAAAAGAGGAGGGGGAAAGGAATTAGTCACAGATATTTGATTGTATCTCTAATATTCTTCACCCCTTCTCATGTTAATTAAAAAAAGGGAATGTCAACGCATCCGGGAATAAACGATTAATCTCTATCAATAGACCTGCTAAGGACCCGAACCATATAGTACTTAGTACCGGTGCCGTGGAAAGATATGTTTTTAGATCTCGCATTTAAAATCCTCCTTATTTATTGTAATACATAATGGTAATACATATATGATCAGATGCATATGGACCACTTGTATTTGTACACAGAATTCCCGATTCAAATTGAAGATTCGCTAGATAAGATTTTCTTTTTCTTAAAACATAAAAAGAAGTTTCTTTACTCCTGAGCATTCCCCAAAAATATTCATTTATTTTTTATTTCATTTTTAGGGTGGGTTTCATATTTTATATGTATATAAGTCTTTTATTATTATATGTTAATATATAATAATATGATAAAAAAAAAAAGAAGAAATGGGAAGAAAAATTGTGTATATCAATGGAGGAAATAAGGATGTGGAAAACAAGACAGGTATTCTCTACAATGACACTGTAGACCAATTGAAAGGGATGTAGCGCAGCTTGGTAGCGCGTTTGTTTTGGGTACAAAATGTCACGGGTTCAAATCCTGTCATCCCTACCTATTACTTCTCCTCTGAGCAGTAACGAAGAATCAATTGAGATCAATTAAAATTGGATATACATAATTTTTCATTTTATGATACTATAATAGTATATGCATACAAGATGTGTTGGAGTTACAAAAAGAATCCTTTTCTTTATAGTCTTATCTATTGTGATAAGAAAACGCTCTTAGTTCAGTTTGGTAGAACGTGGGTCTCCAAAACCCAATGTCGTAGGTTCAAATCCTACAGAGCGTGATTCCGTTTTTGTTAGTTGGAATTACACTGAACTAACTTCACTAACTTGAACAGCAATCTGAATTTGACCTCCTGTGGATTAAAGAATAAAGAAAAGAGGAGGTCAATCAAAAAAAGAGATGTTAATTAATCAAAGGTCCAACTGATCACCACGTCTGTATTGTAAATATGCAGTTACGAATAATCCAGCCAAAGTAATAGGAATTAGACCTAAGACGATTCCAAATAGAAAAACTTCAATCATTTCATTTCAATTTGTTTGAAAAGGGGAAAAGAGAGGTAATATCTATCCCTAAATCTTAATCCGAATTGCCCATGAATCGCAATGACCAAGAATTGGCAATTGACACGGTAAGGAACTCATAGAATACATGGAATCTCACGGAAAGGTTTCTCTTTATGAATTGTTTATTCGATTAATTTCAAATAAGTCGTATCTTGCTTAGACCAATAAATAGGACTGAGGTTATAGTTGAAGCCGCTAGTAGAAAACCGAAATAACTAGTTATAGTAGGCATGAAGGAGCTAAATGAAATATGTTCTTTATTATACATATGTTTATAAAGCACTTACCTAAGTTTCCATTTTTGCGAGATACGAGGATAAACAAAAATACCAATTGAAAGAATAAGTTAAATTGAAAGTTTTTGATTCATCAATCAATTATTATAGGCGGCACTAACAAAGATAGAGTGACAGAGGTATAAAAAGAAATCGATTCATTATCTGTGGCATCTACCCATACCGTGATTCCGAATCAACAGATTCATTGAGCAACTCTTGAGTAAACTAATAATAAAATAAGAACTGTGCCGTGTAACTTCATTCAAAAATGAAACTTTCTTTGCGTCACTATGAAACAAAATTAGAAAATCATTTCTATTTTGATCATTTCTTTTTTAATTGTATCGAATACATTTTATATTTTGGAACGAAGAGTGCCCTTATAACAATAAAATCTTTTCTTTTACTTTTTACTTTAATTTTAACTCATTAGATTCAATAGTAGGTTCATTCACATAGTATCTCGAATGAGAAAAAAAAAAAGATATCGCACGATCAGATCACTCGAAAAAATAAAATCTGTATTTTGGTTCAATTAGATTCTAAAAAATTCCTATTATCTTTTCCTTTATAGGTTCCACATTTTGTCTTTCCATATTATAACTTCTAGTTAGGTAGTTAGGTCAAGAAAGAACCCTTAGATCTAATACAACAATGCGTGCTTCGCGAATATTGATTGTTCCCATTATTTTATTCATTGTTCTCTTTCTTTCATCGAATACTATCTACTACTGTTACTTGTTATTGGATAACTAAGAAATTCTTTAAAATGAAAAAAAAAAGATTCAAAAAAAAAA